CTTGTTGAATGGCCTGTTCTCCACGGTCGGAATAGGCGGGTCAATTCCCTCCCTGAGAACCGTACTTGAGAGTTTCCTACCTCATACGGCTCGACAACCAACTCTTTTGTTTTGGTATACCTGTTTTTTAACTTTAACTAACCTACTTTAACTTTATATCTAATTGAATATCTAATTGAATGTCTGATTGAATGAGATTTCTTATAGATATTCGGTTTTTCTTGTATTAAACAAAAGAGAGTTATTACATGAGTTTCAAACTTTAATTTTGATTTAATTAATATATTAATTAATATAATAAGTTTTATCTTTTCTCCTACCTTCAGAAAAAAGGGCATGTCCACTGTTTTTAGATATTATAATTTTCTGAAAGGTAACTATCCCGCTTTCATATAAAAATTTATATAGAATCTTTGAAAAAGACTTTTTTCATACTTCATAAAAAATAAAAAGACTTACTGTCTTTAGGATCTGATGCTACACCGCTGCTCAATACCTTAGGGGATCTACTCTATTACATAAGAAGATTCCGAAGATTTATCTCATATTATGATATAAATAAACAGCTCTTGTTGTATCGGTCCAAAACCTTTCCAATTGATCTTTACGGTGCTTCCTCTATCAATTAAATCTTTTTTTATCCATAGAAGAAAGTATTTAGGCATATCCAGTCTTCACTTCATATTTGATCTATGAAGTTTATTTATTTGCTACAGCTGATAAAAAATCGTTTTGTACGATGCTTATGTAGAAAGCCCTTTTTTGTGTTTCTAGTATTTAATTGACTAGCTGTTCGTTCTTTTTTTTCTATAGTGGAGATAGTCGCACGTAATGACAGATCACAGCCATATTATTAAAAGCTTGTGGTAAAAAGGGGTTTCGTTCTAATGCCCGAAAATAATATTCTAAAGCTTTGGTATGTTCCCCATTACTTGTGTGGATAAGGCCTATATTATAGAGTATATAACTTCGATCATAGGGGTCAATTTCTAGGCGCATAGCTTCATAATAATTCTGTAATGCTTCCGCATAATTTCCTTCAGATTGAGCCGACATCCGTTACGGTCGTCATTCGCTTTAACGAATTCTCCGTTTCAGAACCGTATGTGAGATTTTCATCTCATACGGCTCCTCCTTTCGGTGCATAATGAAAATAATATATGGAAAAATTTGATGTCATTATGAACTAAGCGGGGCTAATGTTTTTACAAGAAATCCCTAGCCAACCTTCTTGCAAAAGATCTTTTCTTACTACCAAGTGGGTTCATGCTAGATAAAAATAAAAAAGTAAACTCTAAAAATTTCTTTGTTCTCAACGCCCCTAAATTTCCAGGAATTAGCCACTTCAACAGTCTTCAATGGTTATACGGGTATCCAAAGTACGAACGAGATGGATGTTTATTGTTCCAACCATTTTAATTAGTCCCAATCCAAAAGAAGAAGAAGAAAGAAAAGGAATCATTTTGAAGAAAGTTTTCGTGTTGTTGATTTCTCGGCGTAGTGCTTCTTCCCCTATGCCTCCTATTCGTATATTGTATTAGTGTAGTAGGATTGATCTGTAATACGGGAACCATAGGTAAAAACCTTTTGCTCAATACTAGAATTCACAATTGAAGCATCTAAGGCTGCATTAATCGTGGATACATGACAGAAGGGATTGCTTTTTTTATATTATAAACTTCACCTTCAAAAGCGTAGATTTTTTTCAATACTCGTTTTTCTTTCTATTCCAAATCGGCGAGAAAAAAAATAATGATAATCAAATCGCACCATCTCTGTAATAAGTAAATGCCTCCTTTTCTCCGGAAGTTGTCGGAATGACTCGTAATAAGATATCGGCTACAATTGTAAAGGTTTTATCAATAAAATTTCCATTTATACGCGATCTTGGCATAGGTAATAATCCATTCTATAACTCTTTTGATTTCCTTTACCTTTTCTTTTGTGAGAAAATTTTCTGACAAACAAAGGAATTGTATAGTACGAACTAACATAAAAGCGGACTCATTAAAATAAAAAACCTTCTATCTACTTACAACTTTTTCCGGTCAAAAAATCTATTAACCATAACCTAAAAAACGATGAATAACTCGCTATTCACCCAGGTACTCAGTCATAATCCTGGTGTCGGAGAGATGGCCGAGTGGTTGAAGGCGTAACATTGGAACTGTTATGTAGGCTTTTGTTTACCGAGGGTTCGAATCCCTCTCTTTCCGTACTTTCAACTAATTCACCAATCTTACGGGATTGACCACAATGTATCAAATCAAATAAAAAAGAATAGATATAAAATCTACCTTGTTTTTATTTTTAAATAGATTCTCTATTCCTAATTTCTTTGATATGGAATATGCTGGGAAGAGCAAACAAGGGATCCAAATCTCCCTACCAATCTATGATACATGAATAGGAAAAAGATTCCCCGACAAAATCCCTTACCTTGTGCCTTTTTATTTTTAATCAAAAAGGAGGGCGAAGGGGAGTTGTCCGAACTCTTGTTTTTAGTTATTTTTTTTACTTAAGTTAGGTTTATTAAGTCTGTCGAGAGTAATATTCTACGACAAGCAATTCATTTATTTTCAAACCGACGCATTTCCTATCTATTATTTGATTGACTAACCCTTCATATTGGAATGTGTGAAGAGTTAGATGGTTTGGCAATTCCTCGGGGGCAGATGAATCAAGAAGATTTTGAACCAAAGTTCTAGAGTTTTGTTCATCCTTCACTGTAATAATATCTCGGGGTTTGCAGCGATAACTTGGTATATCAACTATATGACCATTAACTAAAATATGTCCATGGTTAACTAATTGGCGTGCTTGAGGAATAGTCAAAGCCATACCCAATCGAAAAAGGATGTTATCCAAACGCATTTCAAGTAATTGTAGTAAAACTTGACCTGTTGACCCCTTGGCTTTTCCGGCGATACGAACATATTTAAGTAATTGGCGTTCTGTAAGACCATAATGAAAACGCAATTTTTGTTTTTCTTCTAAACGAATACGATATTGAGATTTTTTTCCGGAGCGCGATTGGTTTCTAAGATCGCTTCCTGCCCTAGGCCTTTTACTAGTTAGTCCCGGTAAAGCCCCCAGACGGCGTATTTTTTTAAAACGAGGCCCTCGGTAACGTGACATAAAGACTCCTTTTTTTTATTGAAATTGTACAAAACTAAACAAAATTAAAACTGAACTAAATGATAATGATAAATGACGTGAAATCCACTCCAATAAACTATTGGAATACAAAGAGTAAGAAGATATATTCTTCTCAATATACAGATTTTTTTTATTGTATATACAATATATATAAATAAAAAAAATCATAAAAATTTTCCTTTATTTTCTTGATTTATTTTGCAAAGGTCTAATTCTTTATACCCAATATATATTCCTATATGGAAGTTTATATGACATAATATAAATGGAGTGGTAACTCTGGGAAAAGGTGAAATAAGTCTTTTCAATCTTCTTTGATTTTGAAAGTACATTAAAAATCATGTAAAAAAACGAAAAAATATGGAAAAGCCGGCTATCGGAATCGAACCGATGACCATCGCATTACAAATGCGATGCTCTAACCTCTGAGCTAAGCGGGCTCAAATAAAATAGCACGTGCATACAAATTCACTAAACTACTATATCGTATCAATTAACTATTCTATTCATATTTTTCCTTATCTATTTAGAATTAAATAATCATATTCTATATATTCTAGAACAAAATATAGCTCAAATAAATAGTGACTATCATTAAATAAATAAAACATAACCTTAATTAATAGAATATAGCAATATATCGACTTTATAATTTTGATTTCATTAGTTTATAAATAATAAACTCTTAATTAGATCAGAAATCTTTTTTTTTTTTTTTCGTTAAATGATATCTGATTTGAAATTATTGTTTTTTTGTTCTAACCTCACGCTATTATTATTATTATTATTTTATACTTTTATTTTTATTTTTATTTCTAATAATATAGAATTATTCGAATTAATATTCGAAATGAATATTCGAATATAATTTTTTAGAATTATTAGAATTTAAAATCTACGAAGTAGACTTATAATCTTTTTCCGCTGCACATTGTAGAATTCTAAGTTTCAAAAAGAATCATAAACTTCTTTTCATGGAAGTAAAAAAAAAGAGAATCGACCGTTCGACTATTTTTTAAAATTTAAGACAAAGATGAGAAAAGGAATAACATATATATATTATGTAATATATAACCATATTGAATTGCAAATACAAAAATGATAGAATCTTTGTTGATTAGACTAAATCAATATGGATTGGGCTAAAAAAAATGAAAGAAGATACCAAAGAAATAAAAAAAGTATCTATATGTAATGAATTCCAAAGTTTCGGCATAAGAAAAAGTGGAAAGACATAATAATGAGATCCTAATCTCAAAGCAAAAAGGGGATATGGCGGAATCGGTAGACGCTACGGACTTAATTGGATTGAGCCTTGGTATGGAAACCTACTAAGTGATAACTTTCAAATTCAGAGAAACCCTGGAATTAACAATGGGCAATCCTGAGCCAAATCCTGGTTTACGCGAATAAACCAGAGTTTAGAAAGCGAGAAAAAAGGGATAGGTGCAGAGACTCAATGGAAGCTGTTCTAACAAATGGAGTTCACTACCTTGTGTTGATAAAGGAATCCTTCGATCCAAACTTCAAAAAAGGGATGAAGGATAAAAACCTATTTTGTATAAATATAGGTAACACAAAACGATCTCAAAAATGACGACCTGAATCTCGATTTCTATTTTTTTTTAAGTAGAAATGGTGTGAATCAATTCGAAGTTTAAGAAAAAATCGAATATTCGTTGATCAAATGATTCACTTCATAGTCTGATAGATCCTTGGTGGAACTTATTAATCGGACGAGAATAAAGATAGAGTCCCATTCTACATGTCAATACTGACAACAATGAAATTTATAGTAAGATGAAAATCCGTTGACTTTTAAAATCGTGAGGGTTCAAGTC